AGTGAAGTCAATGATGACCCTCCATAGATTCTCCTATATAAGCGGCGGCTAAAGTTGCAAAAATAAGAGCTTGAATACCACTGGTAAATAATCCAAGGAACATGACAGGTATAGGAACTACTGAAGGTACTAAAGAAACAAGAACAACAACTACTAATTCATCGGCTAAAATATTTCCGAAAAGTCGAAAACTAAGTGATAAGGGTTTTGTAAAATCTTCCAAGATGTTAATGGGTAAAAGGATTGGAGTAGGTTGAATGTATTTACTGAAATAACCTAATCCTTTTTTGCTAAGACCCGCATAGAAATAGGCTACGGAGGTGAGTAAAGCTAAAGCAACAGTAGTATTTATATCATTCGTGGGTGCGGCTAATTCTCCGTGGGGTAACTGTATGATTTTCCATGGTAAAAGAGCCCCTGACCAATTACAAACAAAAATAAATAGGAACATAGTTCCTATAAAAGGAACCCATGGACCATATTCTTCTCCAATCTGGGTTTGGCTGACGTCTCGAATGAATTCAAGGACATATTCAAAGAGATTCTGCCCGTCATTCGGAATGGTTTGTGGATTCCGAACAGCTAGACTGGCTGAAACTAATAAGATAGCAATTACAACCCAAGAAGTAATAAGTACTTGACCATGGACTTGAAAACCTCCTATTTGCCAATATAAATGTTGGCCTACTTCTACACCCGATATTTCGTATAACACTTTGAATGTGTTGGTGGAACATGAGAGAACATTCATATTACCCTCTGACAGAAATTGAAATTCCAGGAAATTATTTTAATTCAACCATCTCTTTTTCTACTTGCTTATTTGAATTTTTTGATACGAACTAATAACATAATATCCCTACTCATTTTTTTCTCATTTATATAATCAAATTCAAGAATAGTAAACGATTCGATAAATTTCTGGAGGGTTCCCAAAAACAAAATTTCTATCTTATTATTAATTACGTATTTCGTATATAGCTAGAACGACTCTTACAAATTGCGAATACTAATTTGTTAAGAATTAATCGGATTGAAGCTATAGCGTCATCATTTGCTGGAATTGAAATATCTGCCAGGTCGGGATCACAGTTTGTATCGATTAAGCAAATTGTTGGAATTCCCAAAGTGATACATTCTCGAAGAGCTGTATATTCTTCTTGCTGATCAATGATAATTATAATATCGGGTAACCCCGTCATATATTTAATCCCACCCAGATATGTTTGCAAATGGGATAATTGTCTCTTGAACATAGCTGCGTCTCTTTTTTTTGGAAGACAGTAGAAGTTTCCTGTCTTTTGTTCGATTCTCAAGTCCCTGAACTTATGAAGTCTTGTTTCTGTAGTGGACCAATTGGTTAACATGCCACCGAGCCATTTTTTATTAACATAATGACACCGAGCCCTTATTGCAGCCCGCGCTACTAAATCGGCTGCTTTAGTTTTTGTACCAACAATTAAAAACTCTTTTCCCTTACTTGCTGCATCAAAAACTAAATCACAAGCTTCTGATAAAAAACGCGCAGTTTTAGTAAGATTTGTGATATGAATACCTTTACGCTTGGTAGAAATATACGGCGACATCCTCGGATTCCATTTCCTAGTCCCATGACCAAAATGAACTCCGGCTCCCATCATCTCTTCCAAATTTATGTTCCAATATCTTCTTGTCATTTCTTCCCACACTTCCTCTTTCTTTTTTTTTTCAAAAAAAGTGACGAGGTTGTCTTGAACTAAATAATTGTTCCGACGGAACCTTTTCTTCTATCGTAGATTGGACGTCTCAATGTCAATACACAATCCAAACTGCTAACCTCTATTCATTATTATCTGAATTGAGTATCGGAATTTCCATTACCCCCTCAAGACCATATAGAAAGGGTTTTGCAAATGGAAATTGAATGCCAAAACGAAAGAAAGAATACACTTGGTTTAGGACTCATTAAATGATATATGATATAAATCATTCCTCAGGGAAATCATTTTGAACGGCAAGAATCAAATAAGCCCGCGTGGTGGAACAAAATATCGTGTCTTTCCCCCGTTAAAAAGATCTGCTTTTTACTTTTCAAAGGAATGTGTTGCCGCAGTAATCTTTTAAATCCGGTCCCAACGGGGATCATCCCACCTATAACAACGTTCTCTTTTAGACCTTTCAACCAATCGATACGACCACGAAGAGCTGCTTTGGCTAAAACTCGAGCAGTTTCTTGAAAACTCGCTTCCGATATGAAACTTTGAGTATTCAAAGATGCTCTTGTTATTCCCAATAGGATAGCGCGGTACCAGATCGATTCTTCTAAAGCGCGCCCTGTTCGTTCCGCTCGCAACAATCCAATTAGTTCTCCCGGTAAAAAAACATTAGATATTCCCTCCTCGGAAACCAACACTTTTGATGTTATTTGGCGTACAATGATCTCTATGTGCCTATTATGAATTTTCACCCCTTGGGATCGATAAACCTTTTGTATCTTATTAACCAACGATATACGACTTTG